GGACCGCGAGAGTTATTTCTTTCAATCTCTATCTTTTTACCCATACTAGGTATTGGTATGTACCCCGATTTTGTTCTTTCACTATCAGTTGACAAGGTCGAAGTTATTCTATCTAATTCTTTTTATAGATAGTTTTGATGAATAAAAAAAAAAAAAAAATCCTATGATTTTTTTTTAATCGTTCGTTGTACAATGAAAAAAAGAAGGCTTTTTCTTCTTCTCTTAAGTTAAGTAAAAAATGAATTTGAATCGGCGCGAACCTTGTGAATCAAATATTGTAGTGATTCACAGGGTTCTCATCAGTTCACATAAAGTTTTTTTTATCTCATATGCACTGTACATTTTTCTATTCGTAAGAGTCTTTTTTGAATCCTTTTGAATTCAATTAGATGTTAATGTAAATGAACCATAACTATGTAGTCCTATTCCTAATAGATTGACCCCAAAATAGCATATCCAAATTATAAGAAAGCCAATAGACGCCACAATTGCGGAATTTATACCCTTCCATTTTATATTGGTTCGAATATGTAAATAAATCGCGAATACGATCCAAGTGATAAATGCCCAAGTTTCCTTTGGGTCCCAACTCCAATATGATCCCCATGCTTCGTTAGCCCATACTGCTCCAGAAAGTATCCCTATGGTTAAAAAGATAAATCCTAGACTAATAACCCGATAACTCCAATAATCCAATTGTTGAATAAATTGCGACTTGTAATAATTCTTCGGAGAAAAAAAAGAAGTATTTTGTAAAACATTGCTTCTTTCATTCATGTATTCGATTTCACCAAAGAAAAATGACCTATTTAAATTTAATAAATGATTACTTGTAAAAACAAACTTTCTGTTTTTTCTAACTGCAATAACTAGAAGTGCTACTGATAATAATGATCCACATAAAAGGGCTGCATAGCCCAATATCATCATACTTACGTGCATTATTAACCACTCGGATTGAAGAGCGGGTACTAATATTTCAGATTCGTGTATTTGAGTTAAAAGACCTGAAGTAGCAAAGCCTTGGGTAAAAATAGCACTTGGGCCGATTATTGTGCTTAAAAAATTTTTATTTTTTTTGAAATACGGAACTATATGAATAAGGGAGAAACTCCATGAAAGGAAGATTAATGATTCATATAAATTACTTAGTGGAAAATGTCCCGAATAAATCCAACGAGTAACTAATAATCCTGTTATACAGAAAAAAGTCATTATCATGCCCTTTTCTGATGAATCGTAGAGTTTTATGATTTCATCGACTAAAAAGGTTATCAAATGAATTGTAATTACAATTGAAACGATCGAAAAAGAAATATGAGTTAATATATGCTCTAAGGTTGAAAATATCATAAAAATCTTAAAGGAGTTCTTTAATTACAAGAAATCAGGAATTGAATTCATTATAGGATCTATTTAGTTTTTTTAGAAGATGGCATGCCGCCACTCGGACTCGAACCGAGATGCTCTAGCACTGCTTCCTAAGAGCAGCGTGTCTACCAATTTCACCATAGCGGCTTGTCTTGAACTCATAATAGCCTATGAATAAGCAATCGTCTAGATTTAAGAATTCAATTGGTTGCAATATTTTTTAGGAAAGATTCAAATGGATGAATAAAAATTAGTTCAAATAGGTATTTAAAGGTTCATTATTTTAGTTTAGGGCCTTAGTTTTCTTAAGATTTTCGTGTATTTTATACTCTCCTCAACTTGAACTCTTTAAAACTAGATAGTTTTATTATCAATTAATAGGATAGAACTCAAAAAAAATCCATTCTCTTAATGAATCCAAAAGAAAAAAACCTATTTTGGATCACTCAAAATTGATACATTATTTATCCAGACTCTCTTCACTAAGTGTTTTTGATTTTCTTGATTGGGTTGATCGCGAGAGATATATGGGGGTGTATATAGGAATTCAGAGAAAATCAAAAAGTCAGAAAGTTACACAAAAGGGTTTAAAATTTTAATCAATTAGTTTCAATGATTTTAGTAACTAAAGATTCAAGATTTTATATTTGCTCTTCTTTTTATATTTGCTCTTCTATAGATAGAGAGAAAAAGTGGATATAGAGAAAAAATAAAAAGTTGTATTATTGTAACAAATAGGGAGATGCGGAAAATAAGACTCCCCGCCTTGGAAATGAGAAAATATACTAAAAAGAAAATGGAGTATCTTTTGTTTATTCTTTTGTCAACAAAAAGAAAGTATTTTTTTTATTTTTTTGAATTGAGTAAGGTAAACAGAAGAATTCTTATTCTACATATTCTAAGAGCGGAGCGAATTCCATTTCATATTGATTAACTCAATAGGTAATGGAATTCATTAATTTGATTTTCGAAATGAGTCAATTTTTTGAGTCAAGTCGATTCAGATTATTCCAACGTTTTATTACTTATTTTTTTTTCGCACAAAAAAACTTTTTGAATTCCCGGTAGAAAGAGATTTCCCTAAGGAAAATGCTTTTAACGCTGTCCCATATCCTTTCCTTTTCCAAAT